CATTGTCTAGAATTTCTCTTAGATTCGAACCCATAGCTGATGATAGAACTAGAATAGAGATTTTTTGTTTTCTACTCACGCGAGCCCATATCCTTGCTTTTCTATCAATCTCTAATTCTGATCTTCCTCCCCAATCTGATATTATGGTGCCGGTATAGACCGAAATTCCGTTATGATCCAATTCTGCTCGGTAATAAATACCGGGGCTTTGCAATATTTGATTGATCACAATTCTATATATTCCATTTACTATAAAAGTTCCTAGGGAATTCATTAGAGGAATGTTTCCAATCAAAATAGTTTGTTCTTGCATATCCCTACTGGTTTTCCAAATTAATCCCGCGGATACATATAATTCAGAAGAATATGTGAGTGATTCATACACAGCATTTCTTTCCTTTATCAACGGTTCTACCAATTGATACCTTTCCACAAATAATTGAAATTCGATTTCTTGATCTGTATCTTCAATTTTTGGAAACTTATAAAGTTCTTCTGTCAAACCCTGATCAATGAACCTACAAAATCCCTCAAATTGTATCTGATTAAATCCAGGTATTGTAGACATTACCTCATTTGCATCCCCGAGCATTTTGAATTTCCCATTTATCAAAAAATCCCATTCTACTATTAAGTATAAGTACATTCTTCATCGAATTAGATCGATGATCTAGCACTGATGGAATTTCTATTCTGTTTACTGAATCACATGAAATTTTATCCAACTCCATATTTGGAATGAAATGTATGAACTACGTTTGAACGGAGGAATAAAGAGAATTTTCTACTTAAATTGGAAGTTGCAACAGATCAAAATGGAAAGGAATTGATAAAACAGTCCTAGAAACAGAATTCTGTCACTTAGACTTATTAAAGTTAAAGTCATAAGGTTTTGTATATAATAACAAAACAAAAAGGATTTCAATTATACCATTATTATGATATTACATATTCGAATTTGAGAAAAATAAAAGGATTCGGTATTTGGGAGATAAATACAAAGACAGAAAAATCAGAAACAACATAGGATCCATTTTTTTAACACTTAACCGTCTTTATGTTAGAGATTTCGTTATTCAAAAAAAAACGATTCGCAGAGAAGAGAAATATTTCTACTTTACTTTACTGATTTTTGAATAGAATATGATTTGAAGTGTATAAGAAGGGTTGCACTTATTAAACACGTATGCGGATAGCTATAATATCCGACTTCTCTTTTATTGCTGGTTCTATTCGGGACAGTCCGGGTCGTGTTCTATCAAAAGAGAATTTCTATTTAATGCAAAATTGAAGTGAAGTAGGATAATTTTATGATAATTACCTATAGACAATATATCTAAATAATAGATATCTGTGTAACAATTTATGTTCTGGGGTTTACATATACTGATATGTTTTGTTATAATTGAAATTGAGAAGGATTTTTTGATTGAAAAAATAAATACTGATTAGTTCTGTCTCAATTTGTATTTTCTTATGTCATTAGGAAAACACAATTTGCGATTCAAATCCCAGAATCGTCATTAATTCGAACTAAGCAGTCAATAGTTAATGGTTCAAGTTTGTCGGCTGAAAATCCACATTTGATTTCTCAATAGAAAAGCCAGAGAATGTTTTTAGCATTGTGGATTTTCCAATACTATACAATCAATCGAAGGGATGGATAAAATCCAAAAAGGGTGTTTCTTTTAGGAAAAGGATTAAGGAAAACAGGAGTCAAAATCCAAGTACAATAAAACTTCAGCAATCTGGGAAAATTTTCATCTATTTTGTATTATTTTGGCGGCATGGCCGAGTGGTAAGGCGGGGGACTGCAAATCCTTTTTCCCCAGTTCAAATCCGGGTGTCGCCTGATCAACAAAAAAACCCAAAATCTCTTCTTCTCTTCGGTTCCGCTTATAGAACTCGCAGAATTCTTCCCCGTTAGAAGCAGAGGAAACAGACTGTTAATGCTTTGTTGATTCTAAGCATGTGGTCTGAGGGTTTTCTAAACAAAATTTCTAAACAAAAAGAGTGTGAATGCTCGTTCGCATCTAGGATTCAAGGAAATATTCGAATCTACTGGTAGAGGGTCTATCAAGACTTCACGATTCCCTTATATTACTAAGGAAGTGTCTAATGACTGGATCTTGAATCAGATTGTAGAGCCTGAATAGGAAATCTGATTCAATTAAGAGTTTTGGAAGGAGGTGCAATATACGACGGACTCGCGAGAATCTCCGAGTGCTCAGGTATCCAACCAATATTAAATTGGATTGATAATTGACTTTTCTATTTTATAGAAAAAGGGGCAAACAGAAAGAATTTCTTTGCGGCAACCCCTAGACAAGCCCCCTCTTTCAGAGCAATAATGGGGAAGGGGGGTACCGGATCAAATGGGGAAATAGAGGTCTGTAATAGATAGAGATTTCTGGTTTTTCGTGATTTCTCCCTTGTCTGTTTTTACTTACTAAGGTCAACAAAACAAAAAAAGAATAGGTCTTATTATTCTTATTCCTAC